GAAGATTTCATATAGAAAGAAATTGATTCCAACCTTTCTAATTTAGATAATTAGTCTCTTTCGATATTTCAAAAATAATAATAAAGAGAAGAAATTCACAATATAGTTTTCGAAATATACGAATTCAAGTAATATCTATGCAATTCCAAAAAATTCAATATGTAATAAATTTGCGTCCAATAGGATTCGAACCTATACCAAAGGTTTAGAAGACCTCTGTCCTATCCATTAGACAATGGACGCTTTTCTTTTTTTTTCTTTCCCTTTTCAGAAAAGGGAAAGAAAAAAAAGAATTCTATAAAATACTCTATCTATCCGAATAGAATAAGACTAAATGAGATCATTCAAATTGAATATTCATAACTAAAACTAACTAAAGAAATTTAAATTTACTAAATAAAAAATCGAATATATATATATAAAGAAAATATAAGCGGGTAGCGGGAATCGAACCCGCATCATTAGCTTGGAAGGCTAAGGGTTATAGTAGACGTTTATGAATGAACGTCTCTAATTCAAAACCGAACGTGAAACTTTTGTTTCATTCAGCTCCTTTACAGAATAATTTAAAAGATAAATGGAATACATGAAAAAAAAAATGACCCATAACATCTATGTCAGCTTTTCGGTATGAATACAATGGACGTTGCTTTTTAGATGATCCCTATAGAAAAGGAGTATTTGAACAATCTCTTTTTTCTAGTTACTTCGTTCTCTATTTCTATTTGATACAATCTTTAGGAAAAGAATACAATTTCCGTCGAGCTAAAAAAATATATCGATTTTTCTAGTAAACTAAAAAAATCGTTTAATAGCTATTTTGCTTCACTCTCTCCTATACAAAACAAATAATAAAAAAAGGGGGAAGATTTAGTTACGATTGGAAGCAAATTTTAGATATCTTTCTCCCTGGATCCTTTACTTATATTCAAAAATTGGGATTCTTGATCCAATTGCAAAAACTTATGTTTCATAATTTTAGAATCAATTCTAAATTGTATACAAATTACGATAATGTATATTATTCCTCGAATTGCTCGTTGAGAGGTATAAAGGATGAAATCCCTTAAAGTAAGAAATAAAGTTTTTGATCGTGATATGAATCACGAAAGGGACCCCTTTACTATTAAAGGATCGATCGAACGAATCGCACTTTTACCACTAAACTATACCCGCTACAATACCATTATTGTATATAATAAGATCTTTTGTCGAACAAGGGGGAATCAGTCATAATTATGAAATAGGTGCAGAATTTTCTGATAAATAGAGTGTTTACATGTTTCGTAAAGGCCCCCTAATGAAATTTAGAAAAAGGGGGGGAAATCTCATTTTTGGATTTTATTTTTGGATTTTGTTGAAGGTATTTTGACAGATAAATCTCGACAAAATTACTAAACTAAATTCATAACACAAAAATGCATTATGCAAGAATCCATAGTTCGATTTCGTTTTTTAGATACGTTACCTGATTTATTCGTATGAGATACGATCACAAAGTTATTTTTATTTTTGTTTGATCATATTCAAATGTTTGAATTAGTTACAAGTTTGTTTCAATCAAATCTTATACAGAAAAATGAATCATTGTTATCCAGGATTCATGGGAAAAAACAGCTGTGCCAGTACCTAGCTGGACTCTGGTTGGATAAAAAAACAAACAAAAAAAAGAAAATCTAAAATTATAGATTTAGATTATCTATTTAGTATAAGTATTTCTTAGTTTAGTATAGTATTTAGTATATATATACAATTAATATATATTTGAATCTATATTTATGAGTTAATATAGAATCAAATAGAAAAAAGATAGATAAGATATATCAAATGAAGATCAATATCAAATAAGATATATAGAATACTTTTTTCGAGCCCTACTTTTTGTTCTTTTTGTTTATGCGAGGTATCATAAGCATAATAATTCCCAATTTTGAATTGGGGAGAGATGGCTGAGTGGACTAAAGCGTCGGATTGCTAATCCGTTGTACGCATTTTTGTACCGAGGGTTCGAATCCCTCTCTTTCCGTTTATTGATGATTTGGCATTTTTTTTTTCTTTTGAACTTATCGAATTTCTTTTTTTTTTTTATTCCCTGTTTGTTTCATTTTTTACTAGTTCTTTTTGACTACTTAAAGATCTAAAATAGATAGAAAAACAAAAAATAGTTCAAAATCAAGCACAAGTAAGGAAAATAAAAAAGATTTTATTATTCTTCACGTCCAGGATTACGTCCGGGATCATTAGATAGAAATCCGAAGATGAAAAGAGAAACAAAGAATATCACTATCGTGTAAACAAATAGTTTTAGAGTAAGCATTAAAAAATCTCCAAGATAATTAAAAAAAAAAAAAAACGACAGAGAAAGAGAATAGATTCTCTTCTATTTCATATTATATTTCCTTTGAGACTCCGTTTATAAGAAATGAAGTTACTTAACAAATTGGTTTTGAGCCTTTTATTTCATATCTACAATAAGGTATTTCATATCTACAATTAAGGATACACATATTGGTGGTAGACTCAAATCGAATAATAGAATTTTTATTTTGGAATGGAAAAAAAGGAAATGATGAGATGATCTATATTTTTATTGTCTATCCAAAAATTGCAAGATTTGTAATCACAGATTCACACTGTAAGACTTATCTGATTTTTTAAAAAGTTCCAATTTGAGTTTTGTAATAAATTATGACTTTTTTTAGGACATTATTCAAATTAAAGATCTTATCGAAAACTTACAGCAGCTTGCCAAACAAAAGCGAAGAGAAAAAAGAGTAAGGGTATTACTGGCATAAAATCTACAATTGGAGTCAAAAAAGCGTAAGCTTCCGGTAATTTCCCCAAGAAAAAACTACTTGAATAAAGGGCAGAGTTAATACAGACCAAGCTAAAGATATGAAGCATAAAAAAAATGTTGTTCGTTAAGAAAATGAATTGTATTTTTGTTTGCTTTTTTTGAATTCTAATTTTTTTTTTTTTTATTATCTTATTAATATATATATTATTATATATATGATTTATTATATATATATAATTTATTATTATCCACTTTTTTTTTATTATACTTTTTTTTATATTCACAATAAAATATAAAAGAAAAGAAAACAGAAATCTTTCTTGACAAATCAATTACAATAGAGTAGAATACAATATAAAATGGGGCGTGGCCAAGTGGTAAGGCAGCGGGTTTTGGTCCCGTTATTCGGAGGTTCGAATCCTTCCGTCCCAGATGATATCGATTCATATCAATGTCATGAATCGATATCATAGGTTTTTAGCCATAAACCATAAAAAAGGCTTTTCGCGTGGATGGATATATTGTTCATCTATATGAGTTTTTTTTAGTAGATTTGTTTTAATATACTAATCAAAAGTTAATTTGATAACTATTCTAATTCGATCAAAAAATGATCATCCAATGACTATTCATCTATAATATTTTCATGTAAATAGAGGACAAAAATCTATGGAAAGAAAGGGGTTCAATTCAATGCTGTTTACTCGAGGTGTAGAATACAGGTGTGGTTTAAGTAAATCAATAGATAGTTTTGGTCCTATTGAAAATAACGGTGTAAATGAAGAGCCATCTAGTTTAACTGATATGGATAATAACATTCAGAGCTGGAAGAACAATAGTGAAAATTCTAGTTATAGTCATGGTGATTATTTAGCGGATGTCATCAACATACATAATTTGGTATCTCCTAAAATTTTTTCAGTTAGGGATAGTAATAGCAATAGTTATGACATTTATTATTCTTATGAGACTAATAATACTTGGACTTATAACATGAATCGTTGCATTGAGAGTTATGTTAGTTCTAAAATCTGGGAGGATATTGACAAATACAATGCCGATTCCAGTGACCGTGATATTGACTTTACGAGTGACATTTGCGATATGGGACAAAATAGTAGTGAAAGCCATAATACAAATATAATGATATTAAGGAGCACAAATGCTATAACTAGAAATGATCTAGATGATACAGATGATACAGATGATCTATACGATCCATTTGCTACATTAGATACAAATGATCTATACGATCAATTGGATTTATCAGATACAGTTGATACATTAGATACAGATGATCTATATGATACTGAGACATCAGATACAGTTGATACATTAGATACAGATGATCTATATGGTATATATGATCCAGATGATCTATATGATACTGATACATCAGATACAGATGATACTGATACATCAGATACAGATGATCTAGATTATACAAATGATCTAGATGATACATATGATGTATATGATACCGATACAAATGATGTATCAGATACAAATGATGTATCAAATGATGTATCAGATACAAATGATGTATCAAATGATGTATCAGATACAAATGATGTATCAGATCCTGATATAAAGGATATATGTGAGAAGGATGGTGATGATAATAGCAAAATTGATCCGTTCGCTAAAATGAACCAATATAGTCATTTATGGGTTCTATGCGAAACTTGCTATGGCTTAAATTTTAAGCAATTTTTCGCATCCAAAATGTATATTTGCGAATACTGTGGTGAGCATGTGAAAATGAACAGTTCAGATAGAATCGAACTTTTGATTGATCCAGGTACTTGGAATCCTATGGATGAAGACATGGTTTCTCTGGATCCCATTAAATTTGATTCGATTGAAAAAATTCAAATTCTTCAATGGGATCCCGTTGAATTCGACTTGGTTTTCGTGGATCCTCCAGAGGAAGAGGAAGAGGAAGAAGAGCAATCTTATCTGGATCGTCTTGATTCTTATCAAGAAAAGACAGGATTACCAGAAGCGGTTCAAACAGGCATAGGTCAACTAAATGGTATTCCTTTAGCAATAGCTGTTATGGATTCTGAGTTTATAGCGGGTAGTATGGGATCCGTAGTGGGTGAGAAAATAACTCGGTTGATCGAATATGCTACCAATCAACTTTTACCTCTTATTATCGTATGTGCGTCCGGAGGAGCACGTATGCAAGAAGGAAGTTTGAGCTTAATGCAAATGGCTAAAATTTCTTCTGCTTTATATAATTATCAAATAAATAAAAAGTTATTCTATGTATCGATACTTACATCTCCGACTACTGGTGGGGTAACAGCTAGTTTTGCAATGTTGGGAGATATCATTATTGCGGAACCAAACGCAACCATTGCATTTGCGGGTAAAAGAGTAATTGAACAATTGTTAAATGAGGAAGTGCCTGAAGGTTCCCAATCGGCTGACCTTTTATTCGACAAGGGAGTATTGGATTCAGTCGTACCACGTCCTTTTTTAAAGCCGTTTTTAACTGAGTTATTTCAGTTCCATGGTTTCGTTCCTTTGACTAAAAATCAAAACGAATCACTATAAATAAAGCATGGTTTTTCAATTTGTATGATGAGATCCAATCCTAATAAGGCGACTTGACAGAAAAATATTTATTGATTTTAATTTTTAATAAAAAATATAGATATATATATATATCTAAAATTCAAAATATATAAAAATTCATGGAGATATAAAAATTATTTACAAAAAAAAAATATACAATTCAAAATAAGATTCATCGAGGAGTTAATTCCATGAACTTAAAAAACACGTTCCAAAGGATCTTGCCCGTGACTCCTCCTAGACCCTTATGGAACATGGTGCTGAATTGTCCAGATTCTTGAATCTACCACTCCAAGTCCTTGAAGAGGTTTACTACGAAGAATAATAATTCAACCAAATTACGAATAAAAAAGGGAGTTTAGCCCATAATATATCAATTGATATATTATGGGCTAAACTGCTCTATTCCTTGTATTTACTTGTAATAGAACTTATGCTTGATAGAAATATTATTATATATAGAATATATAGAGTTGAAAAATGAGATGAAACTGAGGACGAAAAATGGCAAAAAAGAAAACATTCATTCCCCTTCTATGTCTTACATCTATAGTCTTTTTGCCCTGGTGCATCTCTTTTACATTTAAGAAAAGTCTGGAATCTTGGATTACTAATTGGTGGAATACGAAAGAATCCGAAATTTTCTTGAATACTATTCAAGAAAAAAGTATTTTAAAGAAATTCCTAGAGTTCGAGGAACTGTTCCTCTTGGATGAAATGCTAAAGGAATACCCGGAAACACATTTACAAAACCTTCGTATCGAAATCTACAAAGAGACCATCCAATTGATTCAGACGAACAACCAAGATCATATCCATACGATTTTGCATTTCTTTACAAATATAATATGTTTCCTTATTCTAAGTGTTTATTCTATTAGGGGTAATCAAGAACTCATTATTCTTAACTCTTGGGTTCAAGAATTTCTATATAACTTAAGTGACACAATAAAAGCTTTTTCTATTCTTTTCTTAATTGATTTATCTGTAGGATACCATTCGACTGGTCTTTGGGAACTAATGATTTGGTCTGTCTATAAAGATTTTGGATTTACTCCGAATGATCATATTATATCTTTTCTTGTGTCTATTTTGCCAGCCATTTTAGATACGATTTTAAAATACTCGATTTTCCGTTATTTAAATCGTGTATCTCCGTCGCTTTTATTGATTTATGATTCAATTCCATTCCGTGAATGACTGAAAAAACGACCTACTGATCCAATTCTAAAATTTGTTTTTTTTATATAAAAGCTAAACATTCCAAATTTCACTTATTCGTTTTCGTTTTACTCGTATTCTTCCTATATTATAGGCAAATAATTGGAGTAAATAGCAGAATCATGGATAGGGAACGGTGCCAGTTCCCTACCTAATTTTATTGTAGAAATTTTCAGGATCAAGGATTGGACCATGCAAACTAGAAATGCTTTTTCTTGGATAAAGAAAGAGATTACCCGATCTATTTCCGTATTGCTCATGATCCATATAATAACTCGAGCACCCATTTCAAATGCATATCCCATTTTTGCCCAACAAGGTTATGAAAATCCTCGAGAAGCTACCGGCCGGATTGTATGTGCTAATTGCCATTTAGCTAATAAGCCCGTAGATATTGAGGTTCCACAAGCGGTACTTCCCGATACTGTATTTGAAGCAGTTGTTCGAATTCCTTATGATATGCAAGTGAAACAAGTTCTTGCTAATGGTAAAAAAGGGGCTTTGAATGTAGGAGCTATTCTTATTTTACCAGAGGGTTTTGAATTGGCCCCTCCTGATCGTCTTTCGCCCGAGATTAAAGAAAAGATAGGTAATTTGTCTTTTCAAACCTATCGTCCCACAAAAAAAAATATTCTTGTGATAGGCCCCGTTTCTGGGAAAAAATATAGTGAAATTACCTTTCCTATTCTTTCGCCGGATCCTGCTACTAAGAGAGATGTTTACTTCTTAAAATATCCTCTATACGTAGGCGGGAACAGGGGAAGGGGTCAGATTTATCCCGACGGAAGCAAAAGTAATAATAATGTTTATAATGCTACAGCAACAGGTGTAGTAAACAAAATAATACGAAAAGAAAAAGGTGGATATGAAATAACGATAGTAGATGCATCAGATGGACGTGAAGTGATTGATATTCTACCGCCAGGACCAGAACTTCTTGTTTCAGAGGGTGAATCCATCAAACTTGATCAACCATTAACGAGTAATCCTAATGTGGGTGGATTTGGTCAGGGGGATGCAGAAATAGTGCTTCAAGATCCATTACGTGTCCAAGGTCTCTTGCTCTTCTTGGCATCTATTATTTTGGCACAAATCTTTTTGGTTCTTAAAAAGAAACAATTTGAGAAGGTTCAATTGTTCGAAATGAATTTTTAGGAATTTGAATTAATCAACATATTAAGCTGGTAAAAAGAACTCCATTTTTGTTGATAAATTCTGTAAAGACCGTTGGTTCTTTCTAGTTTTTGTATACTATATTTATAAAATTCCTTGTACCGTAGAATTGGTCAGTCATAGTATATTGTGAAGAAGACTATTTGGTTCTTGGTTTTTTTTTTTCAACTGCACAATTAATTCGAACCATATGATTATGTTGCTGTTTTCGGATTTTAATGTTCTAGAAATCTTGGAATTTCTATTGTAATAGAATTACCTAAAAAAATAGGTAGGTACAGAATCTTTAGTAAAGTAGAAATAGAAAAAGGGAAAACAGGATTCTAGGATGGATAATTTGTCTTTTCCTAGAGTCCTATTCCTTATTGTTTATGTCGAAATAGATAGTGAAGGAATGGACAAACAAAAAAGAGCGGGAATTGAATTCACCAAATACAACTTTCGTAATTAACTTTTAAAAAAAAGAATAGAATCATGAGTCTATATTAGAAATATATTTCTATTCCATTTCCATTCTAAGAAAAACAAAACTCTTTCTTTGGAGTAATCTATAGTAAAAGAATTGAATAGGCTGTTTTCCAATTGTTTTATAGAACGAATCGAGATACAATAAGGATTAGATCCAATGGAACGAACAGATGCAAATAAGAGTATGTAAAGGAATCTATCTTGATTCTTTCTTTTTTACTTATGGGGGTAAAAGAAAACATAGTTCCTACCTATTAGTAGGATTCATTACCTTACTACTTCTAAGTATATTTTTTATTTATGCTTCCAATTTTTCAATTCTACTCCAAATCGGATAAGAACTTGCTAGATGTTCTAATTGGATGTTTCGTCAATGGTGTTAGGACGGAATGGAATCCTTTTTTGACTCTGTACCAGCGATTCCACTATTATTGGAAGATATTTTCCAATTTTGAGTGAAAAAGAAAAACAAAAAGAATACAAGAAAAATAAGTAAACAATAAAAAAAAGAATTAATAAAGGAATTTATTCATATTGATATAGATAGGAGACATAATTGACATGGATATAGTAAGTCTTGCTTGGGCTGCTTTAATGGTCGTTTTTACATTTTCCCTTTCCCTTGTAGTATGGGGAAGAAGTGGACTCTAAAGGTAATATTAATTTAGTTAAGGGATCAAACTGTCTCCATTGTTTTATAGCAGGGTTCTTCCAGTTTTGAACTATTTTAGTTATTTTATTAATACTAATTAATGAAATGCAATTCTATCTGGATTTAGGAATTCTCTTGTATTCCTTCCAGTGGTGTAATATATTCCTTGTATATATAATATTGAAAAAAAACTGTTTGAATCAAACAAATATTTAAATTGTTGCCATCTTGATATCCCGGGAATCCAGATAATTGGAAACGGATTACTATTCCAAACCAAATTATTTTGAAGATTTCTATTCAATTTAATACATTTAAATTTTCGAATACTAAAAAGATTCTTTATTTTTATTTATTAGTTACCGGGATTCTGATAAAGAATCTGAAATCTACAAATGAAAATAAGAAGAATAAAAATGGCGTTGCTTTTGAATTATTTCAGATTGATTGGAACCAATACAAATAGAATAGATTTAGATGAAATAAAGAAAAATGTGGGCGCCATGGAATTTACATTCCATATATATCTATAGATCGATATCCATATGAAAAGAAAATGATAGATTGGTTCCTCCATATGAACTCTTTTTTTTGTAGTAAAACATTCTATTTTTATCCTACTCCTACCGTAATAGAGAATATAGTAGAAAGAAATAGATTTTATTTCTTTCTACTATATGGTTAATAGAATTCTGCTGGTTGTATGTAGTCTGATCATTTTATTTAAAACAAAGATTAAAAGAAATAGAAATCCTTTTTTCATTTTTTTCTTCAATCATTGCTAACAAATAAGAAGTCATGTTGCAGAAAAATTAGTCACTTTGACTTACCGTTTTTACATAAATTATAAGTAAAAAGGCAGTAGGAACTAGAATGAAGAGTGCAGTAGCTATAAATGCGAGAATATTTACTTCCATAATCTCTATGTTTTCTTTCTCTTTAATTTTTCTAATAAATACTTCGGGATTTAATCCCATAGAAATAAAAAATATTTCGTCACTCAAAATAGGATCTCGATGATATCCAATCGGATCCATATCACGAATAACTATATGTGAGCTATCAAATCAATAATTCATGGTCGAGAATTGAATAGTATAACATCGGAAGATGTTTTATCCATACCAAATAAGAAAATGACTTTCTGATGCAATCAAAAAGTCCTTTTTCTTTCTTTGTCCGAACCTTTCCCTAAAACGAAAAAAGAAAGAAAAAGGGGGATACCCGTTAGAAATGATATATATTTTTTTTATTCCCTTTCATACATACACGAAATCCATTGATATTTTTTGGATTTGTATCCATCGGGACTGACGGGACTCGAACCCGCAGCTTCCGCCTTGACAGGGCGGTGCTCTGACCAATTGAACTACAATCCCAGGGAAAAAGTCGTATAGTATACATATATATTCTTACAATTTCATCCAAACTCTTTGTTTTTCTATTTGAGATTAGAACCCCTGTATAAATAAAGGGGCTTACGTCTATATATATTCCTATTTGGATGGGTCTGCACTTTATACGGATGACTCGCTTCGCAATCCGTTCATTATTGCCAACTTGATTTAAAAATAAATGAATCAAGGAAACAAAAAAGAGTCTTTTTTGTTTTTAACTTGAACCCTTTCCTTAGACTTGAAACTTACAGATCCCGATAGTAATTTTGCAAAATCCTAATTTGTGGAAAAAATATGGAAGTAATATGGAAAAAAGACATAGGACTCGAGATTCTAATCTTCTGTATCCGAACCCATTGGTGATTTTAAGAGAACACCAAATGGGTTTTATCATTTCATGGTGGATCCATAAATATTTTCTTTTTGGGCCGAGCTGGATTTGAACCAGCGTAGACATACTGCCAACGAATTTACAGTCCGTCCCCATTAACCGCTCGGGCATCGACCCAGGAAGAATCCAATTTAGTCTTTATTGATAATCCCTGATCCATTTCCTTTCGTAGTCCCCTACCCCCAGGGGAAGTCGAATCCCCGTTGCCTCCTTGAAAGAGAGATGTCCTAAACCGCTAGACGATGGGGGCAGCCTTGCCTGACCTCCATTCTACTATGTTCATAGTATGAGGAGTTTTTTGAAATTGTCAATAGAATGATTCGATCAGAAGGATCTTCCCATCTTTAAGAATTCCTTACAATTTTTGGATTCATCCTTTCGATTTGGAAATGGTTCATTCCAATCACCAATCTAGAATTCAACAACATAAAAAATAAAACGAAGTAATGCGAAAGAAACCAAAATAAACTTCTGTGAATAATTGATTTGCTGGAACAGGGGGCATTAACACCTTATTTCTTTCACTTTCATTCAGTGTTAAAAAGATTGAATTAGGTATATTTCTATTTAACACTAAAGTCGGGAAATAAAAAAACGAGAATGAATCCGGAAATGGAGTAAAAAAAAAGGATGAAGATGAAGAAGATGAATAAGAATTGAGTTGAGAGACAGGATAGAATCCATTTATCAAAGATTCAGAAATATTGGAAATAGATGTACTAAACTCATATTCATATTAGCTGATTCTGAATTCGGGAATTGACTCAAACGGCGCCCTTTTAACTCAGCGGTAGAGTAACGCCATGGTAAGGCGTAAGTCATCGGTTCAAATCTGATAAAGGGCTTTTTTTTTTGATCCAAAAATGATAACAGTAGTATTCCTATTTGAAGGAAGATATACAAATATTCTTGATATTTGTAAGAAGTTTCTGTTTGTAATAAAATAAAAAAAACTAAGGAATAGTGGAATTTCATTATAAAAAATCGAAATAATTGAAACTCTATTAACTTATTGTTATCATTCGAATAGAGTAAACTCATTCTAGTTAGAAAGGGAAATAGTATTCTTTTCTATATATATATTTCTTTTTTTAGAATGTGATATTTGCTTCAATTGTCAGATACTCCTATTTTCGATTATTCCAATCGAATAAAGGGAAAGATTCTAAAAAAAGTAAGTGGACCTAACCTATTGAATCAGAACTATATCCACTATTCTGATATTCAAATTGGATAGAAATACAATTCGAACAGTGTATCTTTTTTTGTTTTGAATACCTTTTTGGTTCTAACTCTGCAAGAATCCGTCGATATTTCGGATAAAATCTTATTGTTCCTAGGAATCAATTGCTACTCCTCTCCTCCAATGGGAGGGCTTATTCTAAGTTCCAACAGACAAGTCATTTGACTTCCAAATATCTTTTTTCCGAATACAAGAAAAGATCCAAATTGATTTCTATTATTTCTTTAAGATATGTCTATAAAAATAGAAGATATGTCTATAAAAAGAATAGAAAAATCCATCCAATCATGACTTCGAGTATAAAACATTTGGTTTTCATATCTATGATGCATACGAGATTTGGAAGGCAATTATTGGACGAAACTTTCACTTAGAATCTATTATTATTAATCCAATTCCCTAGAATATTCAAAAATCGGACAGATAGATCAAAAAATAAATAGAGAAAAATCGTCCAATTTATTACCTCGATCCGCAAGAAAGGGTATACGTCGGAATTAGATTCATCTGAATGACATAAAAATAGAACAAAGAATACAATAAAAGAAATCAATGTAAAATAGAAAGTAAAAATA